GTTGCTAAAATATCGGTATTAAGCCCGAAACTCCCAGCGAATGGCCAGTGAGCTAAAAAAACGAAAGATTGGGTTACATTTTTCATATGCTCTCCTCTTATAGATAGGACGAACAAAGAAGAAAGTTTTTCGATCACTTACTTCGCTCGCCCTTTTTTGATCGGTTTTTTAATGCGAATAGATTCAATCTAATAATTTCTTTTAGATTAAGTCTTAGGTCTCGTTTGACCTGTGAAAGATCTCCTTTGTTGAAATGTTCCCCAAATTCCTAAAAAAAAAGGAAAAAGACTTTCCACTGTCCTAAACTAAGGACGGGAAGGAAGAGAGCGGGTATATCCTCTAAATGGATCATGCTCAAATCAGCCCTTCCTGTGGTTCCTGGGATATTGTCTGCCCCGAGAAATACAAAATTCCCGGAATAATATAATAGAATAAATAGGAGTAAAGTATTGATATACTTGGAATTACAGAAGCAAATACCAATAAAAAAAGAAAAAAGTATCTAATCTAAAGGACTCATTTTCTTTTTTAGGATTAAACAAAAGGGTTCGCAAATAAAAGCGCTAGTGCCACAACCAGTCCATAAATTGTTAAAGCTTCCATAAAAGCTAGACTAAGCAATAAAGTACCTCGTATTTTACCTTCTGCTTCTGGCTGTCTCGCAATACCTTCTACAGCTTGTCCTGCAGCAGTGCCTTGACCAACCCCAGGCCCAATAGAAGCAAGCCCTACGGCCAATCCAGCAGCAATAACGGAAGCAGCAGCAATTAGTGGATTCATGGTGAGTTCCTCGTGTCAAAAAAAAGAAATGGTTAAGGATACAATCAACCAAGAAATTATTATTTCCAACTTCTAAGCTCTATTGGGGTAGAAGTAACTAATAAGTACAAATAAATGATAATCGAAATCGTCCGAATTACTTCGAGATCTCGTTTTTAGTTTCTAATCATTAGAGGTTTGTGTAAATCCATATGATTCTCATTATTCTATTTCCCTTTCTTTTCAACCAATCACTCTTTCATTCCATCCTTTTTTTTACTCTTCGATATCCTTGAGTTCCCGTTTTTTCCCCTTGATCCAACATAATAAAAGACGAAATACAGAAAGAACCCCTATAAAAATCGAACTAGTCCAAATCCAATAAGGATCATACAATTGATAACAATATGCTGCATAGAACTAGATATGGAATCCAGTTCTATATAGAAGGGAATTCTATATATCGGATTAGATAATGAATCCAACTTAGGAATAAAAAAAAATCCCATATACATTTGTTTCTTCTATTTTGTTTGCGTATTTTCTCATTTTCTATTGAATCCGATTCTAAAATCATTCCTTAGAAAGCCGCACAAAAGATGACTGTCTTATAGGCATTAAGGATATAGATCTAACCTGACTCCGCCTCTCGGAATGCATATATACTTTAACTCTTCCGTAATATAGTCTATTCTCTCCCCTACAACTCTAGGTTGTATATTCATACGCATTGCGAACTATTTAGTTTTCCAACTAAGAGGATTATCCGGAATCATGCATGAATTGGGCTAAGCTAAAAAAAAAAGACTATTGCGAAAACTAGTCAATTCAATGATGACCTTCCATGGATTCACCTATATAGGCTGCGGCTAACGTTGCAAAAATAAGAGCTTGAATACCGCTTGTAAATAATCCAAGAAACATGACCGGTATAGGGACTACTAAGGGGACTAAAGAAACAAGAACAACAACGACTAATTCATCCGCCAATATATTTCCGAAAAGTCGAAAACTAAGCGATAATGGTTTTGTGAAATCTTCTAGGATGTTAATTGGTAAAAGGATTGGGGTTGGTTTAATATACTTCTCGAAATAACTCAATCCTTTTTTGCTAAGACCCGCATAAAAATATGCCGCCGATGTTAGTAAAGCTAAAGCAACAGTAGTATTTATATCATTCGTGGGCGCTGCTAATTCCCCATGGGGTAACTCTATAATTTTCCAAGGTAAAAGAGCACCTGACCAATTCGAAACAAAAATAAAAAGGAACATAGTTCCAATAAAGGGAACCCAGGGACCATATTCTTCTCCAATCTGAGTTTTGCTCAAGTCTCGAATAAACTCAAGTACATATTCGAAGAAATTCTGACCGTCGGTCGGGATGGTTTGTGGATTCCGAACAGCTATGATAACTGAACCTAGCAAAATAGTAATTACGACCCAAGAAGTGATGAGTACTTGGGCATGAATTTGGAAACCTCCTATTTGCCAATAGAAGTGTTGGCCTACTTCTACACCCGATATATCATATAACCCCTTGAGTGTTTTAATGGAACATGGTGTAATATTCATATTGTCCTCTGATAAAAATTGAACTTCAAAAAAGGAATTCTTTTGATTCAAGCATCTCTTTCTCAACTCAGCAACTTGAAGTATTAATCTTATATTTAAGATACCAAGAAATCACATCAGATCATAATATATATCAATACCCTTTAATATATATCAATATTCCCCTTCTTTTATCTATGCAAAACAAAAAAGACTAGTAACTAATCCTATAAATCTATGCAGTTGCTCAAGAATTCGCTATTCTTCTTAATCAACGATTTCTTATATAGAAAGAACGGCCCTCAGAAATTGCAAATACTAATTTGTTAAGAATTAATCGAATTGAAGTCATAGTGTCATCGTTGGCAGGAATCGATATATTCGCGAGATCTGGGTCACAATTTGTATCGACTAAAGAAATAGTAGGAATCCCCAAAATGGCACATTCCCGAAGAGCTATATACTCTTTTTGCTGATCAAGAACGATCACAATGTCAGGCAACCTCGTCATATATTTGATCCCGCCGAGATATCTTTGCAAGGTAGATAATTTTCTCTTTAAGATTGCCGCATCTCTTTTTGGGAGATGGTGGAATTTTCCCATTTTTTCTTCTGCTCTTAAGTCTCTAAATTGAGAAAGTCTAGTTTTGGTAATCGACCAATTCGTTAACATACCACTGAACCACTTTTTATTAACATAATGACAGCGAGACCTTATTGCAGCTGATGCTACTAAATCTGCTGCTCTTTTTTTGGTACCAACAATTAAGAAGCTTTTTCCCTGACTTGCTGCATCAAAAACTAAATCACAAGCTTCTGATAAAAAACGAGCTGTTCTAGCGAGATTTGTAATATGAGTACCTTTACGCTTTGCCGAGATGTAAGGGGCCATTTTAGGATTCCATTTCTTAATACCATGACCAAAATGAACTCCTGCTTCTATCATCTCTTTCAAATTGATGTTCCAATATCTTCTTGTCATTTTTTCCACACTTCCCTTTTATTTTTTCTTTTTTTCATCTTACCATTACAGAATTAATTTCTTTTTGAAGATTAAGAAAGAGCCGAAATAGCTTGAAATAAATAATAATTGTTCCGATGGGACCTTCTACTCATAATTGACCATTGATACATGGTATAAACATAGCCTTAATGAATTAACTGACTTCTTTTACTTATTAATTTTAATTAATTAATTTTAATTAATTAATTAAAATACAAAATCCAAAATCAGACCTGTTAGCATTCTAAGGTCAAAAGTATAGTTTAAATTAAAGTAAAAAAAAAAAATTGCTTTATGTATACTTAAATCGTATAAATAGGAGGTTATAAATGACTTAAATCATATAAATAGGGGTAAACGGGGCTTCTGATGTTTCATATAAATTGTTTGTTACGTCAGAGTCAGAAGAAACTAATTCTGTATGGAGAAACAAAATATCTCTCATTTCCGACGCGAACAGATTTTTTTTTTGAATTTCGAAATAAAGGTTCTTGTCTTGTGGGGAACGATGCACAAATTTTTGGAATCCGGTACCAACAGGTATAATCCCCCCCAGAACTACGTTTTCTTTCAGGCCTTTCAACCAATCAATACGACCTCGTAGGGCAGCTTTTGCTAAAACTCGAGCAGTTTCTTGAAAACTTGCTTCAGATATGAAACTTTGGGTATTCAGGGAAGCCCTTGTTATTCCCAATAAGATTGCCCGATAATAGATCGATTCATCTAAAGCCCGCCCCGCTCGTTCCGCTCGCAATAGTCCTATTAATTCCCCAGGTAAAAAAACATTAGACATTCCATCTTCGGAAACCCTTACTTTTGATGTTACTTGGCGTATAATAATTTCTATATGTCTATTATGGATCTGTACCCCTTGGGATCGATAAACCTTTTGGATCTTATTAACCAAAGAGATACGACTTTGGGCTATGGTTAGCTCAGCTCCAATCAAGAATCCCCAGGGAACCCCAAGAATTCTTGGTATACGTTCATTCCAATCCTCAATTCTCCTTTCGAGATTCGGCGATAGTGAATCAATTGAACGCGCTTCGAAGATTTGTTCCACTTTTGGAAGACCTTGCGTTATATCACTAGATCTCGATTTTTCATATATAAACGTAACTAACCTATCTCCTTTGTAAAGGATTTTTCCATAATGACCATGAACAGTTGCTCCTATAGTGGCCAAATAAGGCTTAGCTGCTCTTAGAACAAAGGAGTCCATATTAACAATGAAAATTTGACCAGATTTTTTTATGCGCGATTTAAATAGACATACATTTTCACAAATAAATTGTCCAAGGTGAATTATTGCCGATGTCTCTTCCCATGAGTCATGATGGAGAGAGTGCCAATTCAAATGGAATGGCTCCAAGATGATGTTACTGTCGAAATTCGAAATCCTTTTATTTTCGTCTATTAAAGAGTATTTAAGTCCTTGAAGTACTTGGAAGGTCTGTTTCAAATTGTCAAGGAACAAGTATTTTTTTAACAAGATCTGATTATGCGTTAATAAATAGTAAGATGAAGACAAATTCGATATACTAGGTACAATAGCGCCTAAGAGCCCAAAAATCTCTCGAATAGGAATTCTAGGATTCGATTCTTTTACCGCATTGGGATATTTCGAATTCTTGAATAAACCAATTTGAGAACAGTTGGATGCCAACAAAATCATCAAAGATGCATATTCTTTATTTCGATTCAACAAGGTGCCAATAGCTTCTTGATGTTGGCTAAGTGATTGAATCTTCGCCTTGGAATAAAAGGAATTGGTATTGTTGCGATCTAACCTATTAGTGGGAATCAGTCCTACACTTGTCCTATCATACCTTCTTCGTGTAGACGAAATAGTAGACTTGACTAACTCAATTCTTAGGAAATCGCGAATCAGATCATTTGTTCTTACCTCAAGAAGAGAAGCACGAGCCCCCTCTTTTTCTTCTTGTTCCCAATTCACTACTAAGCAAGTTCGAACGAATTGACTATTCGTGTGATAAATTCTTTGAGTTAACTTGCTATTTTCATGAGAAATAAAATTTACAAGTCGAAGTTGGAGATTATCCTCTTCTTGCAGGAGATCCCGCGGGAAAAGTGTTGCTAAATTTCTCCCTTCGTCCATTTCATATGCGACTGCAGGTCGAACCAAAACAAAATACTTTTCCTTGCTTTTGAGAATTTTTTTCCGTTGAACATAAACCCAATTTTTCCTTTTTTTTGATTCCTTAGAATCTTTTTTTTCTCTTTCTGGTGGTATCAAACTGCCACCTAATATCTTATCCGCCTCTTCAGGAAAATGAATATCTCCGGAAAAGATTTTGAGTTCCGTATGGCTTTTTTTTCTCTTCACTCGGACCAATCCACCTAGTCGACTTCTTGTATTTTTTGTGAGTTGTGTATCGACTCCAATAATACTATTGTCAAGTACCTTTAGGGATGAGGATCTCGGCAAGATATGCAGTTCTTGAAGAATGAAAAAAAACGGATCTACTTCTTTTTGGTATTTTAGACTAAATTCTTTTATTCCTCGATGCTCAATAAAACCCTCTTTCTTTAAGATAGAATCTTCCTCCGGGCTCCCATATTCGTCTTCTGAGTCTTCCTCTGAGTCTTCCTCTAAAGTCCCATATTCCTTCTCTGAGCCATCTTCAGAGCTCCCATATTCTTCTTCTGAGTCTTCCTCTAGACTTCCATATTCGTCCTCTCGGGTCTTATATTCGTTCTCTGGGCTCCCGTATTCTTCCTCTGAGTCTTTCTCTAGAGTCCTATATTCGCCGTCTAGGATCCCATATTCATCTTCTAGGGTTTCATATTCGTCCTCTAGAGTCCTATATTCGTCTTCTAGGATTTCATATTCGCCCTCTCCCTCTCGGGTCCTATATTCGTTCTCTGGGCTCTCATATTCATCCTCTGAGTCTTCCTCTCGAGTCCTATACTCTTCCTCTCGGGTCCGATATTCTTCCTCTTGAGTCCAATATTCTTCCTCTTGGGTCCGATATTCTTCCTCTAGGGTCCTATATCTAAATTTAACAATTCCTGAACCCCTTTTATCTTTTCTGTATCGTGGATCGTCAAAATAAGCAAAAATAGTATTTCTACGTAAAACACCCATAAAGGGTATTTCAATTGAAATACCCAAACAGGATATTAGCTTTTTCTCTTGTTCTTGATGATATTGTAATGGAATGACGAACCTATTTCTTCGCTTTTTCGCCAACAAATCCGAATTATCTTGAAGAATGGAAGGGTAGACAAAATTCCAATGACCGTTGGACACGATTCGATTTGGCGTTAAATAATTAATAATTTCCCTATCTTTTTTACCAAAAGTATCCAACAGTCTATGGCTTACTTGATCATTAGCCATTGAGAGGTCAAAGATATATCTTCCATCAACAGAAAAATAATAAGTATTCATTTGATCTTGATCCTTGTGGAGTGAAAAAGATGCTATACTGGATCTCCACATACTTACTGACAATATCCATAAATGGCTTGTTTTTGGTAATCGACGAAGATTACCATATTGATATTCGGGCGCATGGTAAACATCAGTACTCCAGTGCATTTCCCCGGCTGATTCGGAATAAATATGCTTTTGTACCTTTTCTTTAAAATGCAAAGTGGATGTTCCGGCACGAATCTCCGCAATTACTTGTTCGGATTCTACATATTGATCATTTTGCACTAGAATTAAGCTTTTTAACGGAATATTAACACTATGTAGAATATCCTGACTCTGAATAGTTACATGCAAGTCTATATGGCATAGAAAAGCAGGCTGCCCATGACGGGTACGTGTGGGGTGAACCAAATCCTCATTGAATTGGATTTTTCCATTTGAGGGGGATCGTACAAGGTCGGCAGTACCCCCTGTGAATACTCCACCAGTATGAAAAGTTCTTAATGTTAGTTGAGTCCCTGGCTCCCCAATTGATTGACCCGCAATAATACCTACAGCTTCTCCCAATTCGACCAGATCCCCATGAGTGGGACTCCGCCCATAACATAATTGGCAGATCCAAGATGTGCTCCGGCAAGTAAAGGGGGTTCTAATATATATTGGTTGTGCTCGAAACGGTTGTGTTCGAAAGGCAGTTATGAATCGATTGACTAATCCAATTCCAATATCTTGATTTCGAGCAGCAATGCATCGTGAACCAATATATATATCGTCTGCTAATACACGACCAATTAGTGTTTGGACAAAAAGTTTTTCCGTCATCCCATTTTGAGGACTCACAGAAATACCTCTGATAGTACCACAATCTCTTCTACGCACAATAATATGTTGAACTACTTCAACAAGTCTACGTGTAAGATAGCCAGCATCCGCTGTTCGTACAGCAGTATCTACAACCCCTTTTCGGGCTCCATAGCAGGAAATTATATATTCTGTCAAAGAAAGTCCCTCGCGTAAATTGCTTTGAATAGGTAAATCAATCATTTGTCCTTGAGGATCCGCCATTAACCCTCTCATACCTACTAATTGGTGTACCTGAGATGCATTTCCTCTGGCTCCTGAAAAAGACATTAGATAGACTGGATTAGAAGGATCCGTTATTCGAAAATTAGAATTCATTTCTTGTTTCAAATATTCACTTGTAGCATACCATATCTCAACGGATTGGCGTAATTTTTCTACCGCATGTACAGCCCCATAATAATAGTGTTTCTCCAAAAGAAAACTTTGTTGTTCCGCGTCTTGGACTAACCATCCTTTAGAGGGTATTGTTAAAAGATCCTCGATTCCTAAAGAAATCGATGTAGTAGTGGCTTGATGGAAGCCCAGAGTCTTTATTTGATCCAGTATATGGGATGTATATCCCATTCCGAAATGATCTATTAATCTGCTAATAAGTCGTTTCATAGCAGTTCCGTCTATCTCTTTATTATGAAAGACCAAGTTGGCCCGTTCCGCCATACATAAGTACCCCCTTTTTTTTTGGCTGAGTAGGATTCGACAATGGGCCTGAGTCAGTGATTCGAAAACTTAATTTACTCCCTTTCCCCAATCTCAATCTGGATTTGCGCGGCAAAAAAGATGGTACTAGCAAAATCGGAATGCCCCCCGAAAGGGGCATCGACGAATCTAACTTCCTTGTTTAGATAGTATATGAATAGGCCCGACTAAATCCTTGTATGGCTTCCTCTATTTCTCTATAAAAAGAAATATGACCAAGAGTGGTTCGAATGTATATAGAACGGATTTCTTTTTTTCTATTTCCCACTACTAGATAGTGGGCATAAATCTCATGATAAGTCCCAAAAGATTCATATTGAACTTCAATCGGAACTTCTCTTGACCCAACGATGCGTTGATCTAGTTTCCATCGGAGCCACAAGGGGCTGTTTAAACCGATTCGTTTCTGTTTATAAGCTCCCAGTGCATCATAGGAACTAGAAAAATGGGGTTCTTTATCTTTCGTATACTTATAATAATTGTTATTATTGTAGTTTACTTTTTTATTTGGAGAGTTTACGCAACTATTATATCTATTTGCACAAATACCTCGACGGTTTCCAATCGTTAATACATAAAGTCCGATAAGCATGTCTTGGGTTGGCACGCAAATAGGATCTCCAATAGCGGGAGACAGGAGATTCATATGAGAAAACATAAGTAAACGGGCTTCTGCCTGAGCTTCCAAGGATAAAGGTAGATGAACAGCCATTTGATCCCCATCAAAGTCCGCATTGAAACCCTTACACACTAATGGATGTAAACAAATAGTACGCCCCTCTACTAAAGTGGGTTGGAAGGCTTGTATGCCTAATCTATGCAGGGTAGGTGCTCTGTTCAACAGTACAGGATGTCCCCGCATAACTTCTTGAAGTATTTCCCATACAATGGGTTCCTTTTCCCAAATTTTCCTTTTAGCAATCCTGACATTAGAAGTAGCACGTTTCGTGATTAAATCGCGAATTACAAATAGCTGAAAAAGCTTTATTGCTATCTCTAGAGGTAATCCACATTGATGTAATGAAAGCGAAGGACCCACAACAATGACAGAACGCCCCGAGTAATCGACCCGTTTCCCAAGCAGAGTCTCGCGAAACCTCCCCTCTTTACCCTCAATTACATCTGAAAGTGATTTGTATACTTTATTGTGACCATCCCTCGTCGGTTGCCCGCGGGACCCACTATCAAGAAGTGTATCCACGGCTTCTTGTACCAATTTTTCCTGGCACATTACTAAATCTGCTGGTGCTAATTCACTTCTTTTTAATAAATAGGCAAGGTTGTTGTTCCGACGGATAACTCTCTTATAAAGTTCATTAATATCCGAAGTCACTACTTTATCCCCAGACCTATAAACAATGGGTCTCAATTCGGGAGGAAGAACCGGTAATAAGCACAAAACCATCCATTCTGGTTCTACATTTGTTTGAATAAAATGTTTCGCCAATTGCATGCGTCTAATCAAAAAAACTTTTCTTATTCGTCTTTTTCTATCTTCCCATTCATCTCCACTATACCCCTCGTCTTCTAATTCCTTCCATTCAACCAAAGAATTCTCTATAATAATTCGCAAATCCAAATCCGCTAATTGTTCTCTAATAGCACCTGCTCCTGTCGCAATTTCCCGATTTCGAAATGTGGCAAAGCCTGGGGTAGAAAAAAAGGGAGAAATACTGTGGTTACAGGATGAAATTTCATCTTCGAATAAACCCCGTAATCGTAAGAAAGTAGGTTTTTTAGCGCAGGGCCTAGCAAAAGAGAAATCGCCATATACTAGGCCCTCCAATTTCTTAAGGGGTTTATCTAAAAGATTCGCGATATAACTAGGAAGACCTTTCAAATACCACACATGAGTCACTGGACATGCCAGTTTGATGTATCCCATTTGATATCTTCGTATCCGAGAATCAACAAATTCTACCCCGCATTTTTGGCAAAATCTTTCGTCTTCATTTTCAGCTACGCTCGCTCGAGAATTTCCACAAGCACAAATTCCGCTTTTTATGGGTCCAAAGATTCTTTCGCAAAACAATCCATCTTTTTCAGGTTTATCGGTTTTATAATGAAAAGTGGAGGGCCTTGTGACTTCGCCAACGACTTCCCCATTAGGTAGGATTTTTTTAGCCCAAGCCTTTATTTGTTGAGGGGAAACGAGTCCAATTTGAAGTTGTTTATGTTTATATTGGTCAATCATAAAATAGAAATAAGAAAATAATTTATATTTATTCCCATCAAACATCCTCCCTATTAACCTGGAAGTTCTTCTCAGATACAAGGAAGTGGTTCAGTTCTAGAGCCAAAGATCGTAGTTCTCGAACAAGCACTCGAAAAGATTCTGGAGGATCCTCGTGATTAGGCACTCTTTTTCCCCAGATCGTAGCATTAAGTATTTCTTGGCGAGCTATAAGATGATCAGATTTATAAGTAAGTATCTCTTGTAAAATATGAGCAACACCAAATCCTTCTAAAGCCCAAACTTCCATTTCTCCTACTCGTTGTCCCCCTTGCTTGGCTCTTCCTCTAACGGGTTGTTGGGTAACAAGTGAGTAGGGCCCGGTAGAACGTCCATGAATTTTCTCATCAACTTGATGAATTAATTTTAAGATATAGGACTTCCCTATTAGAACAGGCTGTTCGAAGGGATCTCCTGTTCTTCCATCAAATATTCTGCTTTTTCCCGGGTACTCGGGTTCAAATACCCATGGATTTTTTGTTTGTTTACCGGCTTCATATAATTCCGAAAACACAAGTTTTCTTGAAGCCTCTTGCTCATATCTCTCATCAAAGGGTGCTATTCTATAATGTTTCTTTAGCAGATCCCCTGCTAATCCGAGCGAGCTTTCAAATATTTGTCCCACATTCATTCGTGAGGGTACTCCCAAGGGATTGAAGACCATATCAACAGGTGTTCCATCTTGCAAATAGGGCATATCTTGCCTAGGCAAAATTTTGGAAATGATCCCCTTATTCCCGTGTCTTCCGGCTATTTTATCCCCAACTTTGATTTCACGTTTCTGTAAAATATATACACGAACCATTATGTCAAGGGGGTCCCTCTGGATCCATTTCACATCGATAACGCGCCCTCTTCCACCTATAGGTAGTTTGAGAGAAGTTTCTTTTGAAGTGGATACCTCAAGACCAAAAATAGCCCGTAATAATCCAGCTTCCGCGATATACGATGATTCGCTCGCTATCAGAGGCGTTAATTTACCTACTAAAATATCGCCAGTTTCCACCCAGGATCCCAACCTCACAATTCCATTTCTGTCCAAATTGCGGAGTAAATGTTCTTCCAGATGTGGTATTTCTTTAGTGATTTTTTCAGCGGAGCCTTGGCTTGTCGTATCCGTCTGAATTTCATATTTTCGGATGTGAAAAGAAGTATAAATATCCTCATATACTAAACGTTCGCTAATTAGTACTGCGTCTTCAAAATTGTAACCCTCCCAGGGCATATAAGCTACTAAAACGTTTTTTCCTAAAGCAAGTTCCCCCCCAACTGTAGCTGCTCCCTCCGCTAAAATTTGCCCTTTTTTAATGGATTTACCCCGCGGAACCCGAGGTTTTTGGTGCATACAAGTATTTTTGTTAGAGCGCCGATGGACAACTAACGGAATACTTATAGTCTTCCCACTACTTGATAAAAGGATCTTGTGACTATCACTAGAAATGATCTTTCCCTCGCGTTCGGCTATAACGGAAACCCTCGAATCTAGAGCTGTTTGGCGTTCCAATCCAGTTCCAACAATGCACTTCTCGGACCGAGAAAGTGGAACTGCTTGGCGCTGCATATTAGAACTCATTAAAGCCCGATTCGCATCATTATGCTCAATAAAAGGAATGAGAGAACCTCCAATAGAAAAATATTGGAAAGGAAAAATACTTCTAACATGAATCTGTTCCCATGCAATAGTCAGGAATTCTTGACGGTATCTAGCTGGAACAACCTGTTCTTCCTGAATACCCTGATTCAAGGACAAAGAATTTCCTGCTGCTATCATATAATATTCATCTCTATTTGGTGATAAATAAACTACCTGTCTCTCTTTTTTTTCTTTTGCTTTCTCAGATATTTCATAAAACGGACTCTCTATAGATCCCCACCAGTGATCAATTCTCGCATGAATAGCTAACGATCCGGTAAGTCCAACATTGATTCCTTCGGACGTGTCAATTGGACAAATACGCCCATAGTGACTCGGATGAATATCTCGGCTCCGAAAACTTGCAGTTCTCCCCGTCAATCCTCCAGGACCCAAACAACTCACTTTTCGCCCATGAACCGTTTGTGTCAATGGATTGGTTTGATCAAAAACTTGAGATAAGGGGTATGTGCCAAAAAAGGTCTCATAAGTAGTTATTAATAAAATCGAAGTTGAAGTTGGAGTTACCAAAGTTTGTGGAGTCGGTTTCGATTGACGTATGAATACTCTACGGATAGTTTTTTGAACCGCATGTTGTAAACGGCCAAGAGCCAGTCCGAATTGATCTTGTAACAGATCCGCAACCGAACGAATACGTTTATTTTTCAAGTGATTCATATCGTCATCGTCAAGTATACCCGTTCCAAATTTCATTCCAATCAAATGATCCGTAGCGGCCAACACATCTCGTGGTAACAGGAATGTATTGTTCTGAGGGATATCAAGACTCAGTCTCCGATTCATATTTCGTCGACCAACTCTTCCTAATTCACATTTTTGTTGAAAAAATTTCTTTTGTAATTCCTCGCATAAGGACTCCGAAAATACCAGGTCCCCTCCTACACAAGCAAATTGTTGATAGAACTCCAAAATCGCTTTTTCTTTTGACTCAATCCTCTTCTTCTCCTTAGCATTCGGGAAAGACAAGAAAATTTCGGGATAGGAAACATTATCTAAAATTTCTCTTAGATTTGAACCCATAGCTGATGATAGAACTAAAATAGATATCTTTTGTTTTCTACTTACGCGAGCCCATATCCTTTCTTTTTTATCAATTGCTAATTCCGACCTTCCTCCCCAATCTGATATTATAGTCCCGGTGTATATAGAAATTCCCTTATGGTCTAATTCCGAGCGGTAGTAAATACCAGGACTTAGCAATATTTGATTGATCACAATTCGGTATATTCCGTTTATTATAAAGGTTCCTAAGGAATTCATTATAGGAATGTTTCCAATAGAAATGGTTTGCTTTTGCACATCGAAACCAAAAATTAATCTCGCGGATACATATAATTCGGAAGAATAGGTGAGTGATTCATACACAGCATCCCTTTCTTTTATCGAGGGTTCTAGCAATTGATATCCTTTTGCAAATAATTGAAATGCAATTTCGTGATCTGGATCTTTAATTGTTGGAAACTTCTCAAGTTCTTCTGCCAAGCCTTGATTAATGAATCCCAAAAATCCCTCGAATTGGATCTGACTAAATCCGGGTATTGTGGACATTCCCTCATTTCTATTCCGGAGCATTTTAATCTTAAGTTTCCTATTTATCGAAGAAAAATTCCATTATCAGCTCACTCTTCATCAATCCCTACGGATCAATCTAGCAATCATGGAATCTATATTCTGTTTACTGAATCACATGAAATTCTAGGGAACTCCACATACGTATTTCTATTTCATATATGTATTTCATACATATGAATAGAGACGATTTCGACGAAAGTTCGAATTTAGCAGGGGTAGAAATGGAATAAAAATGAATTGATAAAACAGTCCTAGAAAAAAATTCTGCCACTTAAACTTTATGATATTTTAATAAAAAGATTGGATAGCAAAGATTTCTCGTTTTATCTCCTTTCTATGAAAGGGATAAAGCCATAATAATTTATAAGCACTAGAAAGTTTGACTTTAGTTCGATTTAGAATAGCACGCTTAGTTTCAAATTCAAAAAGAATTTGAAGGTTCTTTTTTGTTTCGTATTCGTAGTAGTAGAATTGCTGGAAAATAAAGGATTTCGTTGTAGAATTCTAAAATAAATTCTAAAATAAATAAAGTAAAGTAAGTACTTTATTTTTTAAGTACTTGCCAATCTAGTTATCCACCTATCTACATATCCTTTCTTTTATCGTAATTGCACTTAGGTGGGCCAAGAAAAGAAGGCCATAATCTATATCAGAGAAAATTCTCTCTTTTTTTTAGTCAAGATATTTAATGCAATGAAAAATTAAAGCACGATTCCCCATAGGGATATGTACATAAGGGGGATCCATAGATAATAATGCTGTTCGGACCTGGAGTTTCCCTATATACAGATTAGGGAAACATTTATTCCATTTTATTATGCCATTAAAAATAATGGGGGGAGAATACCGATTTAAGAGTCGTTTTTAAGAGTTGTTCACTACTGCAATTCAAAAAAAAAATGTAAATTATAGTTAATGGTTCTAATTTGTTCTGAATTTTACAGCCTGCGACTGGAAATCCACCTTTTCTCCTTTGTCATCTCAATAGAATAGAAAGAAAAGGGAAGTTTTCTAGTGTTAGCAATATGTGTTTTAAGATGGAATCCATCAAGGAGAATAAGCGAAACTGGATCCAAAAAAAGCAGAAATCTTTTTTTCTTTTTGAAAAAGATTAGAAAAAAGTAAGTAGAATTAGATTCAAGATAAAAGAAAAAAAGGGTTTTAGGAAAAAAATGTGGATGAATACTTGTTCTTTTCTCGATTTTTGATCGGATTTTTTGGCGGCATGGCCAAGTGGTAAGGCAGGGGACTGCAAATCCTTTACCCCCAGTTCAAATCTGGGTGCCGCCTGATCAATAAAATACTTAGGATTACTTAGGATTATAGTACTGATCAAACTCTACAAATTCGTACCTCCCATAAGTTGGGGCACGAGAGTAACTAGGTCTGGCGGTACTGGATTTTGAGAATCCATACCATAGTTCTATCCTCAAACTATGGTTTGTTTTGTCGGCAGTGGCCCAAACGGCTACCAATAGGGATGAGGTGGCGTTTCCTTATTCTTTTATTAATTTAAATTGATTCGATTCGAGAATTGAAAAGAGACTAAGATGTCAGAAATCCTCGTATCCAAAGATCCTTAAGGGGCAGTCTTTTTTCAATCTAAGATTGAAGAAGGGACTTCGCGAAGAAATATAAAAACTTCCTAATTATCATACATTTTATTTATCGTGCATCTTACTACATACACTTCGTACATCTTATGCTACCTACATACACTAAAGTAAAGGTTACTGATTCTGTCGAGAATTAGATTGAATAGGCTGATCAAAAATCCATTTCGGGGTTGTGGATAAGGCCCCCTTACTCTTTCATAGAAAGATAGAAAGCGGGGCGGGCGGTTTAGGTCAAAAATAAACATGGGTAAGGTAGGTATCCAATAAATATTTATCTATCCTAATTTTATGGTATATTCTTACGTCCTTTGCTTATATTAAAAAAAAAGGTAACAAACGAAAGAAAAAATCTCTCTATTCCCGCGTCTTCCATTCAGGACATCCCCTTTTTTTAGGGAAAGGGCTCCGTATCATATTTATACTTAATGCTCTCCAATTCTACCAGAAATCATATAAGAATTTGTTAGGAGTAAATTCCTTTAACGGATTCGTCCATAGTCTTAGGGCAGAATAGAATGGACTTTTGACTCTGTACCCTTAATTCCACTATGATTATTGATCAATAGTAGAAGAATTCCTTCATAGAAATAGGAGACATAATTTACATGGATATAGTAAGTCTCGCTTGGGCTGCTTTAATGGTGGTCTTTACATTTTCTCTTTCGCTAGTAGTATGGGGGAGGAGTGGACTCTAGGGATACTACCAATTGATTGAGTAGTCGAATTGTAGTATCAACTCTTTTCTTTAATTGATCATTTTGTATTAATTAATAATTTTACCAAACTTTATTTTTTCTCTCTTTCTTTAGTTTTGTTTCACTCTTGTAAGAAACTCTTTTAATAAAGTAAGAAAGAGTCGTTCTATTCTACTATGTTCTATTCCAGTATAATAGAATAGAAAGGGCGATTATAGTAATTCAGAATTTCTATTCTACTAGAAGTGGCGAGTAAAAAGAAAGTTCTATACATAAGAAAATTAGACTTTCTTACACGAAGCTATTCACAACATATCGCACATTTTCCATTTATACTATTTTCTTATTCTTAGAAAATCTTTTATGTTTTTTTTTGAAGGATCTCGCGCTATTTTTAAGCATGAAAGATTCGTAGGTTTTTTCCTTTTACTTTTTTCTTTTACTATAATAGTCTATTCTCGTATTATTTTTCTCCCCCTCCATGGATTCTTTCAATGAAGAATTGTCTTCGATTTTTTTGATTTTGACTTGATTGAAATTAAGTGGATGCAGTGAAAAAAGAAGTGGAATTAGACTACTATTTCAATCTACTAATTGATTCTATGTAGATTCAAGATAATATATATAGAAAGAATCGAAAGTGTGGTAGAAAGAACTATATGTAGTTCTTTCTACCACACTTTATGATTCCAACCAGATCCTTTCATTTAAGACTTGGATTTTTATTTTCTTTAATCCCTTTTTCATTTCTTCAATGATTAATTGGAATTCCAATTAATCATTTTGGCTGGCTGTTTTTACATAAATAATAAGTAAAAAGGCAGTAGGAACTAGAATGAACAATGCAGTAGCAATAAATGCGAGAATATTGACTTCCATAACCTCTTTATTTTTTTTTTTCACAATAACTCGGGATGTAATCCCATGGAGAGGAAAAAGGGGTATCCCGTAAATTCAAGGGGAGGACCTGCATTCTGATAATACGGAATCAATTCAATATTATGAATATTGGATCTATCAAATCAATTCATGGTTGATAGTGGAATAATATAACATAGGAAGATCCCTTATCCATACTAAGACAAAAGTGCATCGGTTTTGTGATTGGATTCGAAACCCCCTCTATTCTCTTTTTCATTCTTTTCCACTTTTGCTTTTCTATATGTATAACCAAAAATCTTTCTTATCTTATCAAATTTCCCTTCCTTTTTCTTATAGTTATACATACAATTAGGTATGTATGTATTATATGACCACCTTTCTATGGGTCACATAGACATCCAAATAAGCAGTAGAAGTCGAAATGAGATGGAGAAAAGAGGATTTTAAATAAAAAGGATCGCATATTTTAATTTAGGAAAAAGATCGTTTGCTTAGTTTTTATTTTATTAGGTTACTATCAATAGCTGCTTTTTGGGGTCTAAAGATGAGAGCGGATCCATAAAAAAAGGATTCGGCAAATGGAGTGAGAGTGAGGTGGATTCTTTCCAATTATTCATTGAACATACACAAACAAAGTTGGAACTAGAAAATGGAAGGGGTGTGTTTTAACCCCAAAAAAGGAACTAATTAGATGAAATGCATTCTCTAACAATAAACAACAATAAACGAATACATTTTATGTATGGATTCCGGTAAAATACCGGTACTCGATTTCATAAGAGTCGAATAGGAAGTTAAGATGAGGGCGGTATCATCATAAAAATAGAGTAATATCCTAAATTATACTAATCCAGGTATGATATGTATGCCTTTCCTTATCAACCGCAACCGTAAGTAATGAAAAAAAATTCCTATACGGCTCTCTTTTTACTGAGAAATACGAAATAAAAAAAGTGAAGTAAGGGTGCCCCATGGATATTTGATCTTGCCTCCTGCCTCCCTCCTTTTTTTCATCAAAAATTTCCATGAAAAAAGGAAAGATTAATTTGTCCATTCATTCAACCCTAGTTCGGGACTGACGGGGCTCGAACCCGCAGCTTCCGCCTTGACAGGGCGGTGCTCTGACCAATTGAACTACAATCCCTGCGGGGTGTATGGCATGCCTATTTTTAAATAATAGAACCATAAGAAGATTCGATTCGTCTGTCGTGCTCTAATAAATAGACGAATCATATACTACATACCCACATAGGATATGTGGGTATAGTGCGAGTGGCATAACAAGTATGCCGCTATTTTTTAGCCCTAAAAATAAACGAGAATCCGCCTTTCCATAAGAAAAACTCTTTTCTTTGTCTTTTCTTTGTAAGAGAAAGAATCAGAGAGATATGGATTAGAAAGAAATTTGCCCATTTCTGTTTATCCTTTATTTCTATGGATCAGACATTATTTTTTATGGAAGAGAAGAAAAAAAAAATGGATTTAGTTCATATTAATGAAGCCCTAGATTTTTGGGCCGAGCTGGATTTGAACCAGCGTAGACATATCGTCAACGAATTTACAGTCCGTCCCCATTAACCGCTCGGGCATCGACCCAGGAAGAATTTATTCTAGGCTTTTTGATAATCTATGATTATCCTCTTTTTATAATACTCCCTACCCCCAGGGGAAGTCGAATCCCCGCTGCCTCCTTGAAAGAGAGATGTCCTGAACCACTAGACGATGGGGGCATCACTAGACGATAGCACTATATACAACCACTCGTCATTATACTATAATGATAGTATGAGCAGTTTTTTTGAATTGTCAATATACTCGAAGAGTATAACTAGATCAAAGTTAAGAGTCTTTACTACTTTTCTGTTATGCTTTCATAGCATTTTTTTTAGTTGATGGTTAGGTTAATTCACGGATCATCCCCTACTTTTTAAGTAAATTCGTTTAAATTAAAGGGTATAGAATAAGAATAGATTAATAAAAAGGAGTCTAGATTAGTTCAGTACAGGTATTGATTTGATTGCTCTAACAGGAAAAAGAGTCCAATTTCATTTCTTTTTTTAAACTCTGTACTTCGTTTAGTGTTCAGACCAAAAATGTGGGCATCTCGCACTAAACTAAGTCATAAAATTCAAGAAAAAATGGAGATATTAAAAAAAAAAAAGAAAAAAATGAATGAATTTAGTAGAAAATTACTTTATCGGATTCGAACCGATGATTTCCGTCTTACCAAGGCATTATTCTACCACTAAGTGAAAAGCCCTTTATCGGATTTGAACCGATGACTTATGCCTTACCATGGCATTACTCTACCACTGAGTTAAAAGGGCTTTTTATTCAAAAATTAGCCACTTTCATTTCCCATTATGGGTCTACTGCATAATGTATATATTATATGTATATAGAGATATATATGTAGAGATTTTTTTTTATATCTATTGGATACACTTGAAGAGGGTAAGTTCATAGGTATGTAAACACTATCTCGTACGATTCACCAAACCAAAGCCCGGAAGTTCTATTTTTTTTTTGTTTAAGAGGAGAACAAATATGTATCAATTGTTGAATCGGACACAACAATGGGCCAAAACGGCCAAAGGGGCAATAAGAACTGCTGTTAAAAAAATGATAGACTTTGTTTTTTTATCTTTAGGCTATTCACTTTTCACGTGCTCAGAATGTTCTGCAGAATTAGGGACTTTTTTCTTTTATTGGCTGATCTGATGATGAGAACTTTCTCCATTTATGTTTTATTTCCTCTGGGCGGGGTATAAAGGAATTTGCGCTCTTCATATACCCATATGGCTGGGTATTAATTTTCAGTGATATACTTCTTATCTGTTTTGGTGAGAGATTGAAACAATTTTTAGCGGGCATCTTTTGGAAAAACTTTCGAGTTCAAAACTTTTTCATTTTTCTTAAAAAGTTTTGGACGGATTTGTTGAAACGATTTTCAACAGGTACCCCTTGGAAATGGGGTACTTGACTATTCTACAAGGATTCTAGTGGATTTGGAACAAACTATGTTGGAGTTTTATCAACAATTTGATTCTAAAAAAAGTTGGCAGTCGAATTTATACTGCAGAGTATAAAAATTATACTACTGCCGCCCAACAAAAAATAAAAAGCATATCCTACATACCTAACTCCTCCAGGTTCAGGGTTTTCTCCTCATACGGCTCGAGAGGAGGATTCTAGATTTTCGATCCTAGGGTGAAAAGGAAGGGAACAGATACCCAATATGATTCTTAGGAGGAACGTTTGGTAATGGGCCTCTATGCTCTTTTTTATATGTTCTTAGTTCTATTCATCTTCTTTGATTCTTTTAAACAAGAATCCAATAAACTAGAATTGAGTGGAAAAGAGGAGAGAAAATTAGTAAATGGGGAGGATCCGCTAACCAGAGACTTTCCGGATCCTCTTTATGAAGAGTTTGAGGAGTCCTCATCAGAGGACTCTGATGTCAATTTTCATGAGGAAGTCCATGATGAATTTTTTAAAGTCATCTCACTCCTTCCCTATGGCTCGGACTTCATGATAAGTGGAGGAAGAAAACATATTTCCCAATTTCTTTTTTCAATTCTGAACAAAAAAGAAAAGGAAGAAAAGGATTTATGGGGACTGTACTGCCCCCTATATCTCTTAGTTTATATTGTAGGAATAATAAAACTATTCCTTACAACAGTCTGGCACATTTGCGTCCTCACAAATAATGATCCTTGTAGTCATAACCGTAGAATAGATCCTAATCGAAATGCATACATTTGGTTCATATGCTATTGGCATGGTAAGAAGAGATGTATTTTACAGACTAGAGAGGGGCTATCTAAATCCTAAAGTAAAGGCCCGCGATTGAAGTACCAACCGCCCACACCCACGAACTTTCTCTGGTTGATTCGATAAGGTGGAATTAGCCTCCTTCTCAAATGGCTACCCTTGACAAAGGGTAGCGTTGGTATCATAATCTACATGTAGCGGGTATAGTTTAGTGGTAAAAGTGTGATTCGTTCTATTAATAACTGAATTTGAAATGATATACTTAAGGCATCCTTAAGTTTTTTTATATTCATATTCCGATTAAAACTTTAGTTCTTATAAAGGGTTTAATCCTTTTCCTCTCAATAGCATATTGAGGAAGAATATACATTCTCGCGATTAGTATCCAAAGAATAATTGAATTTGCATCCAAAATACAAATTCGATTATGAGTACGGAGTCGCGAAGCATAATTTTGCATTGGATTAAGTATTCCGATTTTTTAAATATGAGTAAAGGATCTATGGATGAAGATACAAAAAAGTTTATTTCCAATCGTAACTAAATCTTCTTTTGTTTTGTTTAAAAAGGAAATGGAAGCCCAATAGCTAAAAAACGAGGGTTTTGGTTTACTAGAACCATCAGTATATTGTTTCAGCTCGGCGGAAACCCAATTCTTCTCCTCAGGATCTCTTGAATGAAATTAGGGAACGAAGTAAGTAGATTAGATAGATATTTAATTTAGGATAATTTCTATCTCCTATTCTATAGGGATCATCTAGAAAGCAGAGAGCTTTGGTTCCATTCAGACAGAAAAGCTGACATAGATGTTAAGCGGTGAGAATATCCATAAAGGAGCCGAATGAAATCAAAATTTCATGTTCGGTTTTGAATTAGAGACGTTAAAAATAATCAACCAACGTCGACTATAACCCCTAGCCTTCCAAGCTAACGATGCGGGTTCGATTCCCGCTACCCGCTCCATTCTGTATAAAAAGACTATTCTATTTGTTTGTCTAGACATGGTATAGACTTGTATTCAACCTTTTTCGTCCACCTGTTTTTGGCCCTACAGAGCGGAGTAGAGCAGTTTGGTAGCTCACGAGGCTCATAACCTTGAGGTCACGGGTTCGATTCCCGTCTCCGCACTTAACAGTCCGTATAAATGGACTATCTATTTGTATAGATATGGTAGAGGGCTATATCCAACCTTTTTTTTTTTGAGTCGGGTGCAAAGGAAGGATAAGATAGGAAGGGGTACAGTACTAGACTAACAACTAATTAATTTAATATTAATTAAATCGAAGCAGTCTAGTAGTTAACTAGACTTAATTTTTTATCATAGTACCTTACTAAATTAAGGTGGCGAACGACGGGAATCGAACCCGTATCTTCTCCTTGGCAAGGAGATGTTTTACCACTGAACCACGCTCGCTACATTGAACTACGCCCGCTACGGCCTATATTTTATAGGATATATCCACCTGGGTCGACCGTCTATGTCTGGGTCGACCGTTTCATTTTCTATTAGAGTTTTCTTTTTATTAATTGTCTGTCAATCAATATTCTAATGGCAATAGAATTTCATAATAATGAAAGAGAAGAGGTAATAATTAGGAACCAAAATAGCATTTTAATGTGTATCAAAATCCGAATTTTTTCGAAAAAGGGCCTTTCTTTTTATTTATTTTGTTTTGTATCGGGCTACTAAATACTAAACAAATTCAAGAAATGAGAGAATTCAGAATAGCTACCAGAAAGACTAATCCAATCCATAATGATGTACCGGAAAATACAACGTTTTTATTATTTGACCAACCAT